AGGCCCAAGCTTATGGAATTGTTGATCTTGTAGCGGTTGAATGACAATAGCCTGGATTTCGCATCAATTCGTGATTTGAAATTACCCCTGCCGAGTTTCATATTAATATTCTATGACTTTTATTTACTATTCTATTGAATAAAAGGAATTCATAATCATGCGGTTAGGATCGATCTAAACCAGTCCATTATGTATATGATTCAACATGCCCACGATTAAACAACTTATTAGAAATACAAGACAGCCAATTAGAAATGTCACAAAATCCCCCGCGCTTCGGGGATGCCCTCAGCGTCGAGGAACATGTACTAGGGTGTATGTGCGACTCGTTCAGATCATGAACTAGAACAAAGGAAAGAGAGCAATGTTCGAATATCAATGATCAAATAGGATAGAACGGAAAACTAACTACATTTCCTATCTAAAAATAAGAAAATGGAGCATATCCCTTTTATTGTGTATGAAATTTATGGTTTCTATTGGTGTAAATCCACTCACCTCAATTCAAGATGAGAAGCAATTCTCCATTGGTAGCAAATGGTTATCCATTAAGCGGAGGAAATCTTAGTTAATATAGACCCCTCTTGCAAGAACGGACTAACAGGGTCAGCTACCCAGCCAACCTTCATAATTAAATACCGTTACTGTATAGGTAGAGCTCGTTGTGAAAGACCTATTACTGGATAATTCATGGGTAGAGCCGAAGAATGTGAACTATACAAGTTAGCAATAACATTGATTAAATGAAGTAAAGGCTCCGGTGTATAGAGAAGACCTCACCGTTTAAGAAGTAACCATAGAAACGATGGAATCCACTATTTCTTTATCATTGCTATTTTTTTTCTTTTTAATACCTAGTATAGTACAATTTCGTATTTCTAGGTGAAACGCCTATAAAAAAGAAAAAATCGTGGTTGGGAAGGTTATAGTAGCCAAAGCCGTTGGAATTTTTAGTTTATACATTGGAAAAATCCGTTTTGTTATTAATATACTAGGAAAGGGGCAAAAGAATAACTGAAAGAAAGGAAATCTATTAGTTATTCGTGAAAGTTTCATTTATTCAATGACCAGAATTAGACGGGGATATATCGCTCGGAGACGTAGAACAAAAATTCGTTTATTTGCATCAAGCTTTCGGGGGGCTCATTCAAGACTTACTCGAACTATTACTCAACAAAAAATAAGAGCTTTGGTTTCGGCTCATCGGGATAGGGATAAGCAAAAAATCAATTTTCGTCGTTTGTGGATCACTCGAATAAATGCAGCAATTCGTGAAAGGGGGGTATGCTATAGTTATAGTAGATTAATAAACGGTCTGTACAAGAGACAGTTGCTTCTTAATCGTAAAATACTTGCACAAATAGCTATATCAAATAGGAATTGTCTTTATATGATTTCCAATGAGATCATAAAAGAAGTAGGTTGGAAGGAATCCACCGGTTAAACGGAGTTGCCCGGAGAATGAACTCCGGGAAGGTCGAATAAAAATGAATAGAATATGATAAAATATGAGAAAGCAGTCAAAATAAATATGAATCAACAAGTTCAATAAAAAAATTTCTTCTTCCGAGATTATTATTTGTTTTCTTACGACACGAGAATTCAATCCGGATTCTTGGATTTTTCCAACAAAATATCAATCCCCGTTTGAGTTCGGATGGGAATTAGAATTCAAGTGAATAAAAAGTAAACCTATCTTTTTCTGGCTCTAAGACTAGGAGTTCTAGTGGTCGACTCGGTTCTTTCAAATTGTTTCTCATTATTAAGAAAAGGTAACAAAGATAAAATACGAGCTTGTTTTATAGCAATAGTAATTAATCGTTGTTGTTTCAAGGTCAATCTATTCACTCGTCTAGATAATATTTTTCCCTGTTCACTAATAAATCGACTAATTAAACTCATGTTTTTATAATCAATTCGATCCCCCGATTGGATCGGGGGCAAACGCCTACGAAAAGATCGCTTGGATTTAAGAAAAGTTCGCTTGGATTTATCCATGGTTTGGTTAGTTTATTTCTTATCCCTAAAATCCTATTTCAGTCGTATCTCTAATTAGAATAAAAAAATAGGATTTGGTTTGTTTATAATTATCTTTAACTATGTTAAATATGTTATATATATATAATGTCATTTTTTCCTTTTCCTTGTAAGATAAGGGCGCAGGTGCTCGGTTCGATCTATTTCTTTACCTCCCCGTGAATCGTATGTTTGTAACAATATGGACAGAATTTTCGCAACTCCAATCGATTAGGCGTATTGTGCCGGTTCTTTTGAGTAATATATCTGGAAATGCCCGTTGATGCCTTATTAACATTAACACCGTTTCGAACACAAGCGGTACATTCCAAAAGAACCGGTATTCGCACATCTTTACCCTTGGCCATGAACCTCCTTTGGATTTTTCATTTACTCAACTCTTCCTCTTTCAATCCGAAACGAAAAAGAAGAAAGGAAGGAAAAAACAAAATAGAATTTGTAACTTACTATCCTCTTATGCAAG